AAAACAAATAAAGATATATAGAATTAAAAAAAAAAAAGAAACAAAGGGAAAGTTCTTATTCGAAGCGCCTCGTGATCGTCAACCAATTCTGTGCTTCAATATAATTACCAGGAGTAAGCGTTATAGCCTGTTTCCAATACTCAGCGGCTTGAGCGAACCAAGCCTCCGCCATTTCAGAATCTCCTTGTTGAATGGCCTGTTCTCCACGGTCGGAATAGGCGGGTCAATTCCCTCCCTGAGAACCGTACTTGAGAGTTTCCTACCTCATACGGCTCGACAACCAACTCTTTTGTTTTGGTGTACCAGTTTTTTAACTTTAACCCACTTTAACTTTCTATCTAATTGAATGAGATTTCTTATAGATATTTGGTTTTTCTTGGATTAAACAAAAGAGAGTAATTACATGAGTTTCAAACTTTCATTTTGATTTAATTAATATATTAATTAATATAATAAGTTTTATCTTTTCTCCTACCTTCAGAAAAAAAAGGTCATATCCACTGTTATTAGATATTAGAATTTTCTGAAAGGTAACTATCCCGCTTTCAGATAAAAATTTATATAGAATCTTTGAAAAAGACTTTTTTTCATACTTCATAAAAAAGAAAAAGACTTACTGTCTTTAGGATCTGATGCTACACCGCTGCTCAATACCTTAGGGGATCTACTCTATTACATAAGTAGATTCCTAAGATTTATCTCATATTATGATATAAATAAACAGCTTTTGTTGTATCGGTCCAAAACCTTTCCAATTGATCTTTACGGTGCTTCCTCTATCAATTAAATCTTTTTTTATCCATAGAAAGAAAGTATTTAGGCATATCTAGTCTTCACTTCATATTTCGACCTATGAAGTTTATTTATTTGCTACAGCTGATAAAAAATCGTTTTGGACGATGCTTATGTAGAAAGCCCTTTTTTTTGTGTTTCTAGTATTTCATTGACTAGCTGTTCGTTCTTTTATTTCTATAGTGGAGATAGTCGCACGTAATGACAGATCACAGCCATATTATTAAAAGCTTGTGGTAAAAAGGGGTTTCGTTCTAATGCCCGAAAATAATATTCTAAAGCTTTGGTATGTTCCCCATTACTTGTGTGGATAAGGCCTATATTATAGAGTATATAACTTCGATCATAGGGGTCAATTTCTAGTCGCATAGCTTCATAATAATTCTGTAATGCTTCCGCATAATTTCCTTCAGATTGAGCCGACATCCGTTACGGTCGTCATTCGCTTTAACGAATTCTCCGTTTCAGAACCGTATGTGAGATTTTCATCTCATACGGCTCCTCCTTTTAAGTGCATAATGAAAATAATATATGGAAAAAAGTGATGTCATTATGAACTAAGCGGGGCTAATGTTTTTACAAGAAATCCCTAGCCAACCTCCTTGCAAAAGATCTTTTCTTACTACCAAGTGGGTTCATGCTAGATAAAAATAAAAAAGTAAACTCTAAAAATTTCTTTGTTCTCAACGCCCCTAAATTTCCAGGAATTAGTCACTTCAACAGTCTTCAATGGTTATACGGGTATCCAAAGTACGAACGAGATGGATGTTTATTGTTCCAACCATTTTAATTAGTCCCAATCCCAAAGAAGAAGAAGAAAGAAAGGGAATCGTTTTGAAGAAAGTTTTTGTGTTGTTGATTTCTCGGCGTAGTGCTTCTTCCCCTATGCCTCCTATTCGTATATTGTATTAGTGTCGTAGGATTGATCTCTAAATACGGGGAACCATAGGTAAAAACCTTTTGCTCAATACTAGAATTCACAATTGAAGCATCTAAGGCTGCATTAATCGTGGATACATGACAGAAGGGATTGCTTTTTTTATATTCTAAACTTCACCTTCAAAAGCGTAGATTTTTTTTTCAATACTTGTTTTTCTTTCTATTCCAAATCGGCGATAAATAAAAAAAATAATGATAATCAAATCGCACCATCTCTGTAATAAGTAAATGCCTCTTTTTCTCCGGAAGTTGTCGGAATGACTCGTAATAAGATATCGGCTACAATTGTAAAGGTTTTATCAATAAAATTTCCATTTATACGCGATCTTGGCATAGGTAGTAATCCATTATATAACTCTTTTTATTTCCTTTACCTTTTCTTTTGTAAGAAAATTTTCTCACAAACAAAGGAATTGTATAGTACGAACTAACATAAAAGCGGACTCATTAAAAAAAAACCTTCTATCTACTTCCAATTCCAATTTTTCCGGTCAAAAAAAAAAGTATCTATTAACCATAATCTAAAAAACGATGAATAACTCGCTATTCACCCAGGTACTCAGTCATAATCCTGATGTCGGAGAGATGGCCGAGTGGTTGAAGGCGTAACATTGGAACTGTTATGTAGACTTTTGTTTACCGAGGGTTCGAATCCCTCTCTTTCCGTACTTTCAACTAATTCACCAATCGTACGTGATTGACCACAATGTATCAAATCAAATAAAAAAGAATAGATATAAAATCTACCTTGTTTTAATTTTGAAATAGATTCTCTATTCCTAATTTTTTTGATATGGAAAATGCTGGTAAGAGCAAACAAGGGACCCAAATCTCCCTACCAATCTATGATACATGAATAGGAAAAAGATTCCCCGACAAAATCCCTTACCTTGTGCCTTTTTATTTTTAATAAAAACGAGGGCAAAGGGGAGTTGTCCGAACTCTTGTTTTTAGTTATTTTTTTTACTTAAGTTAGGTTTATTAAGTCTGTCGAGAGTAATATTCTACGACAAGCAATTCATTTATTTTCAAACCGACGCATTTCCTATCTATTATTTGATTGACTAACCCTTCATATTGGAATGTGTGAAGAGTCAGATGGTTTGGCAATTCCTCAGGGGCAGATGAATCAAGAAGATTTTGAACCAAAGTTCTAGAGTTTTGTTCATCCTTCACTGTAATAATATCTCGGGGTTTGCAGCGATAACTTGGTATATCAACTATACGACCATTAACTAAAATATGTCCATGGTTAACTAATTGGCGCGCTTGAGGAATAGTCAAAGCCATACCCAATCGAAAAAGGATGTTATCCAAACGCATTTCAAGTAATTGTAGTAAAACTTGACCTGTTGACCCCTTGGCTTTTCCGGCGATACGAACATATTTAAGTAATTGGCGTTCTGTAAGACCATAATGAAAACGCAATTTTTGTTTTTCTTCTAAACGAATCCGATATTGAGATTTTTTTCCGGAGCGTGATTGGTTTCTAAGATCGCTTCCTGCCTTAGGCCTTTTACTAGTTAGTCCCGGTAAAGCCCCCAGACGGCGTATTTTTTTAAAACGAGGCCCTCGGTAACGTGACATAAAGACTCCTTTTTTTATTGAAATTGTACAAAACTAAACAAAATTAAAACTGAACTAAATGATAATGATAAATGACGCGAAATCCACTCCAATAAACTATTGGAATACAAAGAGTAAGAAGATATATTCTCTCAATATACAGATTTTTTTTATTGTATATACAATATATATAAATCAAATAAATCACAAAAAATTTTCTTTATTTTCTTTATTTATTTTGCAAAGATCTAACTCTTTTACCCAATATATCTTCCTATATGGAAGTTTATATGACATAATATAAATGGAGTGGTAACTCTTGGAAAAAGGTGAAAGAAGTCTTTTCAATCTTCTTTGATTTTGAAAGTACATTAAAAATCATGTAAAAAAACGAAAAAATATGGAAAAGCCGGCTATCGGAATCGAACCGATGACCATCGCATTACAAATGCGATGCTCTAACCTCTGAGCTAAGCGGGCTCAAATAAATAGTGACTATCATTAAATAAATAAAACATAACCTTAATTAATAGAATATAGCAGTATATCGACTTTCTAATTTTAATTTTATTAGTTTCTAAATAAGAAAATCTTAATTAGATCAGAAATCTTTTTTTTTTTTAGTTAAATGATATCTGATTTGAAATTCTTGTTTTTTTTGTTCTAACCTCATGCTATTATTATTATTTTATACTTTTTTTTCTTTTTATTTCTAATACTATAGAATTATTAGAATTAATATAATATTCGAATAGAATTTTTTATAATTATTCGAATTTCAAATCTACGAAGTAGACTTAAAATCTTTTTCCATTGCACATTGTAGAATTAATAAAGAATTCTAAGTTTTAATAATAATTATAAATTTCTTTTCATGAAAGTAAAAAAAAAAAAGAATCGACCGTTCGACTATTTCTTAAAATTTAAGACAAATATCAGAAAAAGAAGAACATATATATGTTATGTAATATATAACCATATTGAATTGCAAATACAAAAATGATAGAATCTTTGTTGATTAGACTAAATCAACATGGGTGGGGCTCACAAAAATGAAAGAAGATACCAAAGAAATAAGTATCTATATGTAATGAATTCCAAGGTTTCGGCATAACAAAAAGTGGAAAGACATCATAATGAGATCCTAATAAAAAGGGGGATATGGCGGAATTGGTAGACGCTACGGACTTAATTGGATTGAGCCTTGGTATGGAAACCTACTAAGTGATAACTTTCAAATTCAGAGAAACCCTGGAATTAACAATGGGCAATCCTGAGCCAAATCCTTGTTTACGCGAACAAACCAGAGTTTAGAAAGCGAGAAAAAAGGGATAGGTGCAGAGACTCAATGGAAGCTGTTCTAACAAATGAAGTTCACTACCTTGTGTTGATAAAGGAATCCTTCGATCGAAACTTCAAATCAAAAAGGATGAAGGAGAAAAGCCTATATTGTCTAAATATAGGTAACACAAAACGATCTCAAAAATGACGACCTGAATCTCGATTTCTATTTTTTTATAAACAAAATAGAAATGTTGTGAATCAATTCGAAGTTTAAGAAAAAATAAAATATTCATTGATCAAATGATTCACTTCATAGTCTGATAGATCCTTTTAATCGGACGAGAATAAAGATAGAGTCCCATTCTACATGTTAATACTGACAACAATGAAATTTATAGTAAGATGAAAATCCGTTGACT